AGACACGCTATAAAAATAGACCGATTTATGAAACTTCTTATCTAGATGGGAATCAAGAAAATTCGAAGTTAGAAATATTTAAAGAAATAAAGGATAAAGAGAGATTCTGGTTTGAAAAACCTCTTGTAACTATTCTTTTCGACTATAAACGATTCCATCGTCCATTCCGATATATAAAAAACGACCGATTTGAGAATTCTGTAAAAAATGAAATGTCACAATCTTTTTTTCATACATGTAAAAGTGATGGAAAAGAAAGGATATCCTTCACGCATCCGCCAAGTTTGTCAACTTTTTTGAAAATAATAGAAAGAAAGATGTCTTTGTTTACAATAAAAAAAATCTCCTATAATGAATTGTATAATCATTGGAGTTATGCCAATGAACAAAAAAAGAACAACATAAGCAAAAAATTCATACATAGAATAGAAACTTACGATAAGAGATTCCTTGCTCTGGAGGTACTCGAAAAAAGAATTAGATTGTGTAATAATGAGACTAAAAAAGAATATTTCCCCACAATATCTGATCCTTTATTGAACGGACCCTATCGCGGACAAATAAAATTTTTTTTTTTATTCTCAATCCTAAAAACTTCTGTAAAAAATTGCATGGAGACAATTGGAGTAAATAAGATTCATGGCATCCTTCTTACTAAGAATTACCCGGAATTTGATCGGAACGTGGATCTATTTGATCGAAAACCATTATCAACAGAAATCGGGTATTTATTAAACATAATAAGTAAGGTTGCAGGAAAATCAATATCCAATTTGAATGGTAAAGGGCTTTTTTTATTTCCTGAAAACAAACAAGTAAGAATTTATTCAGAAGATCGAATAAAAAATTTAAACTTTTTATTCGATCAAGTTATAACTGATCTCAAGGATAAAACAATTAGACAAAAGGATATTGGAATAAAAGAAATAACTAAAGAAGTTCCTCAATGGTCATACAAATTAATCGACGAGTTGGAACAACAGGAAGGAGAAAAAGAAGAAAATGTGGTACAAGATCATGAAATTCGTTCAAGAAAATCCAAGCGTGTCGTGATTTTTACTGATACTCCGCAAAATACCGATCCTTATACTAATATCAAAGATACTGATAATCCTGATAAAGCTGACGAGGTAGCTTTAATACGTTATTCACAACAATCGGATTTTCGTCGAGATATAATAAAAGGGTCTATCCGAGCTCAAAGGCGTAAAACAGTTATTTGGGAACTTTTTGAAGCAAATATACATTCACCCCTGTTTTTGGATAGACTAGACAACCCCCCTTTTTTTTCATTTGATATCCCCGAGCTGATGAAAATCATTTTTCTAAATTTGATTTGGAAAAAAAAAGAATTCAAAATTTCGGATTATACAGAGGAAAAGAAAAAAGAAAGTGAGAAAACGGAAGAGGACAAAAGCGAAAAATACAAAAGAGAGGAGAAAGTTCGTATAGAAATAGGGGAAGCCTGGGATAGCATTATATTTGCTCAAGTAATAAGAGGTTCTTTATTAGTAATACAATCGATTCTTAGAAAATATATTCTATTACCTTCATTGATAATAGCTAAAAATATGGTTCGTATACTATTATTTCAATTTCCCGAATGTTACGAGGATTTAAAGGATTGGAAAAAAGAAATGCATGTTAAATGCACCTATAACGGAGTTCAATTATCAGAAAAAGAATTTCCGAAAAACTGGTTAACAGACGGTATTCAGATAAAGATCCTATTTCCTTTTCGTTTGAAACCTTGGCACAGATCTAAGTTACGATCCCCTCATAAAGATCAAATTAAAAAGAACGGGAAAGGACAAAAAAATGATTTTTGTTTTTTAACAGTTTGGGGAATGGAAGCTGAACTGCCTTTTGGTTCTCCCCGAAACCGATTTTCCATTTTTGAACCCGTTTTTAAAGGACTCGAAAAAAAAAAATTAAAATTAAAAAAAAAGCTTTTTCTAGTTCTAAGAGTTTTAAAAGAAAAAACAAAATTTTTTCTAAATGTAGCAAAAGAAACAAAAAAGGGGGTCATCAAAGTCATTCTATTTCTAAAAAAAATAAAAAAAGAGCTCTCAAAAAGAAATCTCTTATTTGGATTGAAAAAAATAGATTTATATGAATTAAGTCAAACTAAAAAAGAAAAAAATTCGATAATTCATAATCGAATGATTCAAGAATCGTCCATTAAAATTCGATCTATGGATTGGTCAACTTCTTCATTGACTGAAAAAAAAATGAAAGATCTGGTTAATAGAACAAACACAATCATAAATAAAATAGAAAAAATGAAAAAAGACAAGAAAAGAGGGTTTATAACCCCAGAGATAAATATTAACCCTAACAAACTAAGTTATGAAGATAAAGGATTAGAATCACCAAAAAATATTTGGCAGATATTAAAACGAAAAAATCTTCGATTGCTTCGTAAATCACATTTTTTTGTAAAATTCTTTATTGAAAAGCTATACATAGATACCTTTCTATGTATCATTAATATACCTAGAATCAATGCACAGCTTTTTCTTGAATTAACAAAAAAAATGATTAATAAATACATTTACAATAATGAAGCAAATCGAGAAAGAATTGATAAAACAAATCAAAGTATAATTAACTTTTGCTCGACTATAAAAAAGTCACGTTGTATTATTAATAAGAATTCAAAGATTTTTGGGGACTTAGCTTACTTGTCACAAGCATATGTATTCTATAAATTATCACAAACTCAAGTCAGTAACCTAGATAAGTTAAGATCTGTCTTTAAATATTACGGAACATATTTTTTTCTTAAAAATGAAATAAAAGAGTATTTTGTTGGAACGCAAGGAATATTTGATTCCGAATTACGACATAAAAACCCTCGAAATTTTAGAATTAATGAATTGAAAAACTGGCTAAGGGGTCATTATCAATATCAATATGATTTATCTCAGCTTAAATGGTCTAGATTAGTACCACAAAAATGGCGAACTAGGGTCAATCAATGCCGTATGACTAAAAATGAAAATTTCAACAAATGTGATTCATATGAATATGAAAAAAACCGATTTATTCATTATGAAAAAGAAAAATATTTTGAAATAGCCTCATTGCCAAATCAAAAAGAAAATTTGACAAAACAATATGGATATGATCGTGTATCGTATAAATCTATTAATTATGAAAATAAGAAAGACTCATATATTTATAGATTACCATTACAAGTAAATAATAACCAAGAGATTTCTTATAATTACAATACAACTAAACACAAATTTTTTGATATGATGGGAGGTATCCTTATCAAGAATTATCTCGTCGAAGATGATAGTATAGATATAGAAAAAAATTCAGATAGAAAATATTTTGATTGGAAAATTATCAATTTTTGTCTTAGAAAGAAGATCGATATTAAGGCCTGGGCCGATATCGATACCGTCAGGAATAAAAATACTAAGACTGGGTTTAATAATTATCAAATAATCGATAAAATGGATAAGAAAGGCCTTTTTTATCTCACGATTCATCAAGATCAGAAAATGAACCCATCCAATCAAAAAGGTTTTTTTTTTGATTGGATGGGAATGAATGAAGAAATACTAAGTAATCCAATATCGAATCTAGAACTTTGGTTCTTCCCAGAATTTCCGATACTTTATAATACATATAAGATTCAACCGTGGGGCATACCAATCAAATTACTTTTTTTTAATTTTAATGGAAACGAAAATGTTAATAAACATAAAAGCATCACTGGAAATCAAAAAAGAGATATTTTTATATTATCGAATGAAAAAACTCTTGAATTAGAAAATAGAAATCAAGTAGAAAAAGAATTCGCGGACCAAGCGGATCCCGAATCGGCTCTCTCAAACAAAGACAAAGATGTTGAACAAGATTCTAGGGGATCGTACATGAAAAAACAAAAACGTAGAAACAAAAAGCAATACAAGAATAACACAGAAGGGGAGCTTGAGTTATTACTAAAAAGGTATTTGCGTTTTCAATTGAGATGGGATTATTCTTTCAATCAAAGAATAATCAATAACATCAAAGTATATTGTCTCCTGCTTAGGCTGATAAATCCAACAGAAATTGCCATATCCGCTATTCAAAGGGAAGAAATGAGTCTGGATATTCTGATGGTACATAAGGATTTAACTCTTACAGAATTGATGAAAAGGGGAATATTTATTATCGAACCAGTTCGTCTGTCTGTAAAAACGGATGGACAGTTTCTTCTATATCAAATCATAGGTATTTCATTGGTTCCTAAGAGGAAACACCAAATTCATCAAAGATACCTAGAAAAAGGCGGGGTCTATGTTGATAAGAATAAGAAGAATTTTGATGAATCCATTGCACTACATGAAAAAATGAATGGAAATAGAGACAAAAATCATTATGATTTGCTTGTTCCTGAAACTATTTTATCCCCGAGACGTCGTAGAGAATTGAGAATTCTAATTTGTTTCAATTCTAGTAATAGAATTGGTATACATAGAAATACAGTATTTTGCAATGGAAATAAGGTAAAAAATTATGATTGCGATCAAGTTTTGAATAAAAGAAAAAGTCTTGATAGAGATGAAAATAAACTAATTAAATTAAAGTTCTTTCTTTGGCCCAATTATCGATTAGAAGATTTATCTTGTATGAATCGCTATTGGTTTGATACCAATAATGGTAGTCGTTTCAGTCTGGTAAGGATTCAGATGTATCCGAGATTGAAAATTCATTAATGGTACATTTTTTTTACTAGATTGCTGTACCATAGCGAGTATATGAACACAAAGAAATAAACACACCCATTATTTCATTCTGATAAAGGATACTAATTTACTGATGCATTGTATTATATTAATTATTAGATCTAGAAATGAATCAACAAAATCTTCTTCATTTTTAGGTCTAATTTTTTTTGTGAGTGCATAAACATACCATGCTTTTGTATAGTATATCCTATCCGAATCCAATTTCAAAATTGGATTCATTATTATTGATTTCTAAAGTAAGTAATTTTATTTGACAAAATTAAGAATTCTTAACGAAATTAAGAATGATTGTGTATATCAAATTAAAACGAGTGTAATTATTATTACTGATGAATAAATATATATGGATAAAAATATCGAAAAAAAAGAGAGAGGGGGCGTTTTATGGTAAAAAATTCATTCATCTCGTTTCTTTCGCAAGAAGAAAAAGAAAAAAAGAGGGGATCCGTTGAATTTCAAGTATTGAGTTTGACCACTAAAATAAGAAGACTTACTTCGCATTTGGAATTGCACCGAAAAGACTATTCCTCTCAAAGAGGTCTACGTAAAATTCTGGGAAAACGTCAAAGGCTGCTGTCTTATTTGTCAAAGAAAAATGGAGTACGTTATAAACACTTAATTAATCAGTTGGGTATTCGAGAATCAAAAACTCGTTAATTTTAAGAGTCATTTTGAATTATTTGATTTATTAGATCTTGAATTTTGATGAACCTTTTTTCGTTTTACGCAATTCGTAGAAAAATGAATCGAGGAAAAACTTATGAATATACCAGCTACAAGAAAGGATCTCATGGTAGTAAATATGGGACCCCAACACCCGTCAATGCACGGCGTTCTTCGACTCATCGTTACTCTGGACGGTGAAGATGTTATTGACTGTGAACCAATATTGGGTTATTTACACAGAGGGATGGAAAAAATTGCGGAAAACCGAACTATTATACAATATCTGCCTTATGTAACCCGTTGGGATTATTTAGCTACTATGTTCACAGAAGCAATAACTGTAAATGGGCCAGAACAGTTAGGAAATATTCAAGTACCTAAAAGAGCCAGTTATATCAGAGTAATTATGTTGGAATTGAGTCGTATAGCTTCTCATCTGTTATGGCTCGGCCCTTTTATGGCAGATATTGGTGCACAGACCCCTTTCTTCTATATTTTCAGAGAACGGGAATTAGTATATGATCTATTCGAAGCTGCTACGGGTATGAGAATGATGCATAATTATTTTCGTATCGGAGGAGTAGCGGCCGATCTACCTTATGGCTGGATAGATAAATGTTTGGATTTCTGCGATTATTTTTTAACAGGAGTTACTGAATATGAAAAACTTATTACAAGAAATCCGATTTTTTTAGAACGAGTTGAGGGCGTAGGTATTATTGGGAGAGACCAAGTAATTAATTGGGGTTTATCAGGACCCATGTTGCGGGCGTCCGGAATACAATGGGATCTTCGTAAAGTTAATCATTATGAGTGTTATGACGAATTTGATTGGGAAGTCCAATGGCAAAAAGAGGGGGATTCATTAGCCCGTTATTTAGTCCGAATTGGCGAAATGACAGAATCCATAAAAATTATTCAACAGGCTCTGGAAGGAATTCCGGGAGGGCCCTATGAGAATTTAGAAATACGATACTTTGATAGAGAAAGGTATCCAGAATGGCATGATTTTGAATATCGATTCATTAGTAAAAAACCTTCTCCTACTTTTGAATTGCCGAAACAAGAACTTTATGTGCGAGTCGAAGCCCCCAAGGGAGAATTGGGAATTTTTCTGATAGGGGATCAGAGTGGTTTTCCTTGGAGATGGAAAATTCGCCCACCTGGTTTTATCAATTTGCAAATTCTTCCTCAGTTAGTTAAAAGAATGAAATTGGCTGATATTATGACAATACTAGGTAGCATAGATATCATTATGGGAGAAGTCGATCGTTGAAATGATAATTGATATAACGGAAGTACAAGATATCAATTCTTTTTACAGAGTGGAATCCTTCAAAGGGGTCTATGGAATTCTATGGGTGCTTGTCCCTATTTTGACTCTTGTATTAGGAATCACAATAGGCGTACTAGTCATTGTATGGTTAGAAAGAGAAATATCCGCAGGGCTACAACAACGTATTGGACCCGAATACGCCGGTCCTTTAGGCGTTCTTCAAGCTCTAGCAGATGGGACAAAACTACTTTTCAAAGAAAATATTCTTCCATCTAGAGGAGATACTCGTTTATTTAGTATAGGACCATCCATAGCAGTTATATCAATTCTACTAAGTTATTCAGTAATTCCTTTTGACTATCACCTTGTTTTATCCGATCTCAATATAGGGGTTTTTTTATGGATTTCCGTTTCAAGTATTGCTCCCATTGGACTTCTTATGTCAGGATATGGTTCAAATAATAAATATTCCTTTTTAGGTGGTCTACGAGCTGCTGCTCAATCGATTAATTATGAAATACCATTAACTCTATGTGTATTAGCAATATCTCTACGTGCGATTCGTTGAAACATAAACCTTTCCCTATTTCTTTCTTTAGAGTCTTTATAGAAAAAGAGGTGGAATGAATTGAATAGATATCTTCATTTTTCATTCATTATTCGGATTAATGAATTAAATTAGATAGTTATATGAGTGAAAGAAAACAGCTAACAGGTATATAATATATATATATTCGCAGTCAAATTCTTGAGTCTCGTCTTCGATGTATAAGAAGAATTAAAGAGTTGAGCGTAAATAAACAGAAGAAGAACCCGTTTACCCCAAGATTGGTTGATTAGTCATGTCATCCTAGTTTGAAGCGGGTTCAAAAGACCCACCGTATTAAGTTTTCACTAGTGTTTGTATGTATTACCATAAAGCGGGGGTTTAGCAAAAATGAGTGGATGGTTAGAAACGCCAAATTACGCAAAGGATTGGTAATAGAGATTATGTGATTTATCCCCAAGGACATTTATACATAATATAAAAAGAATACTAATAGGGGCTTTAAGTTAGTAGAAATGATCAGGCCGTACTCCCCAAGATTCCTATCCAGAGTATACTTCAATCCACCGATTAACTAAACGACTATCGAAACGAAAAAATCCTTTATTTTGTAAGCTCCCCCTTTTTCTTGGACCCCCCCTTTTTTTTTCCAGAAAAGAAAGAAGAATAGGAACGAAAATAAAAAATAGAAAGAATACAATTCAATAAAAAAAATAGATCTTTTTTTTTTTTTTCATAATTGAAAACGACGGGTTATTTATATTTCTACAAGCAGTATTTTATTAAAGACTTAAAGTTATTACTCACAAAATAATTCTTTTTGAATTAAATAAAGGATAAGATCAATTCAGACGTAGTCTTTTTTATTTATTATATAACCAACAGAATTAAAGTGGTCTAATCAGGGCCGTTTACTCGATTTTGAACCTATCTATCCTATCTATCCTATAAATCAAGATAAATAATACAGACTCGGCCCTTAGATTTCTTTATGGCCCTAAAGGAGCCGTATGAGATGAAAATCTCATGTACGGTTCTGTAATAGAGATGATAACAGTGATGTTATCATCGACTATGATTATCTAATAGTTTAAGTACAGTTGATATAGTTGAGGCTCAATCAAAATATGGTTTTTGGGGTTGGAATTTGTGGCGTCAACCTATAGGGTTTATCGTTTTTCTAATTTCTTCCCTAGCAGAATGTGAGAGATTACCTTTTGATTTACCGGAAGCAGAAGAAGAATTAGTAGCAGGTTATCAAACCGAATATTCGGGTATCAAATTTGGTTTATTTTATGTTGCTTCCTATCTAAACCTATTAGTTTCTTCATTATTTGTAACAGTTCTTTACTTGGGCGGTTGGAATATCTCTATCTCTAGTCCGTACATACTCGTTGCTGAGCTTTTTGAAATAAATAAAGCACGCGAGGTCTTTGGAACGACAATTGGTATCTTTATTACATTAGTCAAAACTTATTTGTTCTTGTTCATTTCTATCACAATAAGATGGACTTTACCGAGGCTAAGAATGGACCAACTATTAAATTTGGGATGGAAATTTCTTTTACCTATTTCTCTCGGTAATCTATTATTAACAACTTCTTTCCAACTTCTTTCGCTGTAAAGGAATACTATATTCTATATATACGGCTTGTCTCAAACAAGAGAAATAAACAAACATAACAATTTTCATAGATATTTACGATATGTTCCCTATGGTAACCAGGGTCATGAATTATGGTCAACAAACAGTACGAGCTGCAAGGTATATTGGTCAAAGTTTCATGATTACCTTATCCCATGCAAACCGTTTACCTGTAACTATTCAATATCCTTATGAAAAATTAATCACATCAGAACGTTTCCGCGGTCGAATACATTTTGAGTTTGATAAATGCATTGCTTGTGAAGTATGTGTTCGTGTATGCCCTATAGATTTACCTGTTGTTGATTGGGACTTGGAAACGAATATTCGAAAGAAACGGTTGCTTAATTACAGTATTGATTTCGGAATCTGTATATTTTGTGGTAACTGTGTTGAGTATTGTCCAACAAATTGTTTATCAATGACTGAAGAATATGAGCTTTCCACTTATGATCGTCACGAATTGAATTATAATCAAATTGCCTTGGGTCGTTTACCGATGTCAGTAATTGACGATTATACAATTCGAACAATTTTAAATTCACCTAAAATAAAAAAAAAATAAGTAAATCCTTTGATTAAAGATAAAGAGTAATTTCCAATTAGAATTAGTAAGGGTCAGTGTTTTGTTTTGATAGAAAGGAGTGCGCTTTCTTTCTTTTATTTTGTTTAGTCACTAACTCTAAATTCCAACTATTGAGTTATTTGGTCGTGCTTCAATTTGTATAGAAAATCTATGACTATATCTCTAATTATTTCGAAATATAAATATCTAGTCTAGAACTACTCTTTAAGATCAAAAATGATATTAGTCCAATAGCTGTACCTACATCAATTCACATTCCTTAGAATTTAATTCAATTAAAAACCTTTTCATAAAAAAAAAATTCCTGGTGGGGTCAATAAGGTCATGAAAAAAATTTCGATTTATTTATCTCTTTACATATAATGGATTTGCCTGGACCGATACATGATTTTCTTTTAGTCTTTTTTGGATCAGGTCTTATATTCGGAGGTATAGGAGTAGTATTACTTACCAATCCAATTTTTTCTGCCTTTTCATTGGGACTGGTTCTTGTTTGTATATCCTTATTCTATATTCTATCCAATTCCCATTTTGTAGCTGCCGCACAGCTCCTTATTTACGTGGGAGCTATAAATGTTTTAATCATATTTGCTGTGATGTTTATGAATGGTTCAGAATATTACAAAGATTTTAATCTTTGGACCGTTGGGAATGGGGTTACTTTGCTGGTTTGTACAATTCTTTTTGGTTCACTAATGGCTACTATTCCAGATACGTCATGGTACGGTATTATTTGGACTACCAGATCAAACCAGATTATAGAGCAAGATTTCATAAGTAACAGTCAACAAATTGGAATTCATTTATCAACAGATTTTTTTCTTCCATTTGAACTCATTTCAATAATTCTTTTAGCTGCTTTAATAGGCGCAATTGTTGTGGCTCGTCAATAATAAATCTTTCGAACTAATAAGAAAAATAAAAATAAAACTTTGTTCTATGTTATCACATCCATTTTATTTGAAGCTTTTTTTTCTGTCTAAAATAGAAATTCTTTTATTTGATCTATTACCAATAGATTCCCTTGTTCCGTACTTTTTATATTCTAGTCAATTGAACCCATCAAATTGTTTTTCATCTTGAAATGAATCTAAATTAATAAGGAGTTGGTCAATGATGCTCGAACATGTACTTGTTGTGAGTGCCTATTTATTTTCTATCGGTATCTATGGATTGGTCACAAGTCGAAATATGCTTAGAGCCCTTATGTGTCTTGAACTTATACTTAATGCAGTTAATATAAATTTTGTAACATTTTCTGATTTTTTTGATAGTCGTCAATTAAAAGGAAATATTTTTTCAATTTTTGTTATAGCTATTGCAGCCGCTGAAGCAGCTATTGGACCGGCTATTGTTTCCTCAATTTATCGTAACCGAAAATCAACTCGTATCAATCAATCGAATTTGTTGAATAAGTAGTATTAATCATAGAAATTCTAATATTTCTCAAGTCGAATTCTATTTATTATACTGGATGATACATAACGTATTGATCGTGTTTACAAAAAATGTAAGAAATCAAAGCATCTTGGCCCTCCCGCATGAATCGATACGGAAGCAGATTGATTCGAAAATTCTGGTAAATCATTGATTCATCTGGTGTCTAATGTATAATTCATTTACAAGTTTACTAGATCGAAAATTTATGATGTTAAAAAAAGGATATATCCAATGTCACATTCAGTAAAGATTTATGATACATGTATAGGGTGTACTCAATGTGTCAGAGCCTGTCCCACAGATGTATTAGAAATGATACCTTGGGACGGATGTAAAGCTAAGCAAATTGCTTCTGCTCCAAGAACGGAGGACTGTGTTGGTTGTAAGAGATGTGAATCCGCCTGTCCAACGGATTTCTTGAGCGTTCGAGTTTATTTATGGCATGAAACAACTCGAAGCATGGGCCTCGCTTATTGATACGTTTCAAAACCCCCACCTGAATACATTTCATTTTTTTTACCGACAAAAATCGCCGTGCTCGAAAACAAAAAACGGAATTTAATATCTTTTTTTTTTGTTTTCGAGCACGGATTTTTCTGGTCCAAGTGTATCTTGTTTTTACTACGAATTTTTTTCCTTGGTTAACAATAGTTGTAGTTTTGCCAATATTTGGGGGTTCCTTAATTTTCTTTCTCCCTCATAGAGGAAATAAGGTAATTCGATTGTATACTATATTTCTATGCATAATAGAACTCCTTATAACAACTTATGCATTCTATTATTATTTCCAATTGGATGATCCATTAATGCAACTGACGGAGGATTATAAATGGATTCATTTTTTTGATTTTTACTGGAGATTGGGAATAGATGGACTTTCTATAGGCCCTATTTTGCTCACAGGATTTATAACCACTTTAGCTACTTTAGCGGCTTGGCCGGTTACTCGAGATTCCCGATTATTCCATTTCCTGATGTTAGCAATGTATAGCGGTCAAATAGGATCATTTTCTTCTCGAGACCTTTTACTTTTTTTCATCATGTGGGAATTTGAATTAATTCCCGTTTATCTACTTATATCCGTGTGGGGGGGAAAACAACGCTTGTATTCAGCTACAAAGTTTATTTTGTACACTGCGGGAAGCTCCGTTTTTTTATTAATAGGAGTTCTGGGTATCGGTTTATATGCTTCCAATGAACCAACATTCAATTTTGAAACATCGGCTAATCAATCCTATCCAGTAGCACTGGAAATAATATTCTATATTGGGTTTCTTATTGCTTTTGCTGTCAAATCACCGATTATACCTTTCCATACATGGTTACCAGACACCCATGGAGAGGCACATTACAGTACTTGTATGCTTCTAGCCGGAATCTTATTAAAAATGGGGGCGTATGGGTTGGTTCGGATCAATATGGAATTCTTGCCCCGCGCTCATTCTATATTTGCTCCCTGGTTGATGATAGTAGGCACAATTCAAATAATCTATGCAGCTTCAGCATCTCCTGGTCAACGTAATTTAAAAAAAAGAATAGCCTATTCCTCCGTATCTCATATGGGTTTCATAATTATAGGAATTGGCTCTCTAAGTGATATGGGCCTCAATGGAGTCATTTTGCAAATAATCTCTCATGGATTTATTGGCGCTGCACTTTTTTTCTTGGCGGGAACGAGTTATGATAGAATACGTCTTGTTTATCTCGATGAAATGGGCGGACTGGCGATCCCGGTTCCAAAAATATTCATGACTTTCAGTATCTTATCGATGGCTTCCCTTGCATTACCGGGGATGAGTGGTTTTGTTGCGGAATTAATAGTATTTTTTGGAATAATTCCCAACCAAAATCTATTTTTAATAACAAAAATACTAATTACATTTGTAATGGCAGTTGGAATGATATTAACTCCTATTTATTCATTATCTATGTTACGCCAAATGTTCTATGGATACAGGTTTTTTAATGCCCCAAACTCTTCTTTTTTTGATTCTGGACCGCGAGAGTTATTTATTTCGATCTCTATTTTTTTACCTGTAATAGGTATTGGTCTTTATCCGGATTTCGTTTTCTCACTATCAGTTGACAAGGTTGAAACTATTATATCTAATTATTTTATAAAATAAAACATTTTACCGAATAAAATAAAAAATCAAAGAGCAATCCTATACTATAACTAGAATAGGATGCTTAAAAAAACTTCGTTGTACAATTAAAAAACTAAAAAGAAATCTTTTTTCTTCTCTAAAATTGAACTTTAATTTAAGTTACAAATAAAAAAATGAATTGGACTTTTGATTTTAACCAGATATGTATGTTTGGCCTTTGTTTGTAAGAACCTTTTGAATCACTACTTTGATTCAAAAGGTTCGTGATGGCTTACACGACGTTTTCTTATATATATGCTGTCCCATGTTTGTTTGTATTTATCAGGTCCTTTCTTCAATTCGATGTTAGTGTAAATGCACCATAACTATGTAGCCCTATTCCTAATAGATTGACCCCAAAATAGCATATCCAAATTATAAGAAATCCCATGGAGGCTACAATTGCAGAATTTACACCTTCCAAATTTTTATTTGTTCGAATATGTAAATAAATCGCGAATACGGTCCAAGTAATAAATGCCCAAGTTTCCTTCGGATCCCAATTCCAATATGAGCCCCATGCCTCATTTGCCCATACTGCTCCCGAAAGAATACCTATGGTTAAAAAGATAAACCCTAGACTAATAATACGATAACTCCAATGATCCAATTGTTGAATAAATTGAGACATATAATAATTCTTGGAAGAAATAAAGGAGGTGTTCCATAAAACATTGTTTTTTTCGTTAATGTATTGGATCTCACCAAAGGAAAATGACTCATTATTGCTTTTCTCAAAATTTCTTATTACTTTTCGAAATGTAATGACTATAAGTGCTACTGATAATAATGATCCACATAAAAGAGCTGCATAGCCCAATACCATCATACTTACGTGCATCATTAACCAATGAGATTGGAGAGCGGGTACTAATATTACGGATTGGTGCATTTCGGTTAAAAAACCAGAAGTAGCAAATCCTTGGGTAAAAATAACAATTGGCGCGGTTATTGCGTTTAAATGGTTTTTCTTTTTTTTGAAATATGGAACCGTATGAATAATGGACAAACTCCATGAAAGAAAAATTAATGATTCGTATAAATCACTTAATGGTAAATGCTTCGAATAAATCCAACGAGTAACTAATAATCCTGTTATACAGATAAAAGTGGTTATTATGCCCTTTTCCGACGAATCATATAGTCCTACGATTTCATTAACTAATAAGATTATCAAACGAATTGTAATTACAATTGAAACGACCGAAAGGGATATATGAGTTAATATATGCTCTAAAATTGAAAATATCATAAAAATTAGAAAGGGATCTCACAATTATAGGAATAGAAATCGGGAATTGAATTCATTATAGGACTTACTCTTTGATAAGATGCCATGCCGCCACTCGGACTCGAACCGAGATGCTCTAGCACTGCTTCCTAAGAGCAGCGTGTCTACCGATTTCACCATAGCGGCTTGTTCGAACTCATAATAACCTATTTTTATTCAATCGTCGAGGTTGAAGTACTCAATCATGCACGATTTTTTAGTTTTATAGGAAACATGGAAATTGATGAATAAAAACTAGTTTAAAAAATAGCGATTTGAACATATTTTCAATAATAATCCTTATTTTTTATTATATTCCATTTTTCAACATTTTATTTCTTAGTTATAGTGTCAATTTCATTTAACTTAACATAAACACTAGAGTTACGCTAATTTATACTCTTCTAAAATGGAACTCTTGTAACTAGATAGTTTTAAAATAGTTTTTAACCTAATTCAATGTTCTTTTTTCATTTTTTGTTTTTAACAATTCATTTTTTGTCTCATTTATCTTATTTTAGTTTAGTTTATGAATCTAAAATACAAAATTTGTTACTGAAAAAAAAAAAAAAGAAAAAATCGGATTTTTATCGATCACAATTTCATGAATACATACACTAAAAATTTACATAACCTTGTATTCCTACTTCGAGTTTTCGCTTTGGAAAGTATTTGTGTTAGTATAGTATTTCGCAAACTAATTCAATTAGGTTAGGTATTGTGTGTATCATAGAATAAAAAAGTTTTTATTTCTATCGTAATTGCACCGTATTATAGATATAGTGATAATGATTTATCAAAATGATTGAGTGTTCAGAAAATTACAAAACAAGTTTTAAACTTAATAAATGAGTTTCGATGACTCATTAATTTTGATTAAAGATCTTATTTATATCTGCTCTTATCTTATATAAAAATCTTATATAAGAAATAGTATAATACAAATATCCAAAAAGACAAAACTTTATATCTTAGTATTATGTTGATGGGGAAAATATGCATCCCCATCTCTAAAATAATCAAACATACTAAAAAGACAGTTGAAACTTTAATATCTTATATTTATTCTTTCTTTTTCAAACAAAAAAATATAATTTTTCAAATTCAGTAGACAAAAGACTTCTTATTTTACATACAATAATAGCAAAACGAATTGAATATTGATCCATTCAAAACATTAAGGAATGGGAATGATTACTTTTTTCTTTTTAATGATTTATTCTAAAAAATTAGAAACGAACCGAAAAATGAAACTTAAGGTAGACTTTTTACTTTTTTTAGAGTCAGATATAGATTCAAATTATTCCAACGTTTGCTTATTTATTTCTTGTCGTACAAAAAATTTTTTGAATTCCCTGTAGAAAGAGATTTCGCTAACGAAAAAGCTTTCAATGCTACCCAATATCCCTCTCTTTTCCAAATATTTTTACGAATTCGTTTTTTTGATATAGAAGTGCGCTTTTTTGGGACTGCCATTAAAAAATTAGAATAGGTTATTCATTTCTATAGTTGAATGTGAAAGACATCTATTGTTAAAAACCAATTGTTCTTTACTATTAATTCTCTATTTGTTGTCTAAATTAGACTCTCTTCAAAAAAATTTCAAATCAATAAGTTCGAATTGATCAAATGATATGACCAAGTTACTATTGCAAAATAAATACTTATTTTTTTTAAGTAAGATTTTTTATGAAGCTACAAAAAATTTCAATTACTATTACTTAATTACAATTTACGTAGTACAATGTTTTAATCTATAGAGCGAGTAAGGACAAATAATTACACCAAAAGGGGTATTTTTATATGATTGATAAAAGACAGACACAGCCCACAACACAACTTAACCCAATAAAGTAAGAACTATGGATTTTAGTTCGTTTCTATTCAGAATCATTAACCAATGCAGTTTTGAATTGAGTGAAGTAATTACTAAAATGTAAACTGACTTTTTTTTTTGTTTCTCTAAAAAAAATGATATATACTTTAGGTATATACTTTAATAGATTAACTACTAGTCTCATTTTAATTTGGAAATTTGAATTAGGTGCACTCTTTTGTCGAGCTTCTCCAATTTAACTAACCTAACCAATTAATAGAAAAAATGAGGCAAGTTTTTTTGTTAAATTCAATTATAAGATTGGTTTCTTAAACTTTTTGATTATTTTATTACATGTATAACTATAGCATGACCAAAATAAACAACATAAAGGTACAATCACTTTTGTTTATATATCTATATAATATATATATTTTCACTTTTTTTTTGAAGTATTTGAAAAAGATTTAGAATAATTAAGATTATAAAAGATTCTAAAATTCTATTTTAGTTTTACATATCTTCATTTTTTTATTAACATTAACTGACTCCTTTCAAACAAAAAAAATAAGAGCTGGCGAATCCGAAACAGTTAATTAAGAATAAAAAAAGGTTTTTATTTATTTTTATGGAATATACATATCAATATTCATGGTTCATACCTTTCATTCCAGTTCTAATTCCTATGTTAATAGGAGTGGGACTTCTCCTTTTTCCGACGGCAACAATAAATCTTCGCCGCATGTGGGCTTTTCCTAGTGTTTTATTGTTAAGTATAGTTATGATTTTTTCAGCCAATCTTTCTATTCAGCAAATAAATAACAGTTATATCTATCAATATGTATGGTCTTGGACCATCAATAATGACTTTTCGTTAGAGTTTGGCCACTTGATTGATCCACTTACTTCTATTATGTCAATCTTAATTACTACTGTTGGAATTCTGGTTCTTATTTATAGCGACAATTATATGTCTCATGATCAAGGATATTTAAGATTTTTTGCTTATATGAGTTTTTTCAATACTTCAATGCTGGGATTAGTTACTAGTTCTAATTTGATACAAATTTATATTTTTTGGGAATTAGTTGGAGTGTGCTCTTATCTATTAATAGGTTTTTGGTTCACACGACCTAGCGTTGCGAATGCTTGTCAAAAAGCGTTTGTAACTAATCGTGTAGGAGATTTTGGTTTATTATTAGGAATTTTAGGTCTTTATTGGATAACGGGCAGTTTCGAATTTCGAGATTTGTTTGAAATAGTCAATAACTTAATTTATAATAATGAAGTTAATTTTTTCTTTGTTACTTTGTGTGCCCTTTTCTTATTTTCTGGCGCAATTGCCAAATCCGCCCA